TGATAGCGATCGAAAGCAACAGGATTATTTTGATTCTTGTTTTTTAACAGTTTTGGGAATGGAAACAGAATATCCTTTTGGGCCTCCTCGAAAAACACCTTCCTTTTTTGAACCTATTTTTAAAGATATAGACTATAAAGTCGAAATCAGAAAATTCAATTTTAGAGTTCGAAGAGTTTTAAAAAAAATAACAAAGAAACAAACAAAAGCTGTTTTATTTGTAAAACAAATAAGAAAAGAACTTTTAAAAGGAACAAAAATTCCATTATTTATACCGAGAGAAATATATGAATCAAGTCAAACTCAAACAGAAAATGATTCTATAATCAGTAATAAGATAATTCATGAATCACTTAGTCAAAATCGAGCTACAGGTTGGACAAATTATTTACAGACAAAAGAAGAAATGAAACATAGAATTGATAGAAGAAACACAATCAGAAATCAAATAGAAAAAATGAAAAAAAATAAAAAGAATAATGGAGAATCACCCCCAAAAATTTGGAAACTATTAAAAAGAAAAAAAATTGAATTATTAATTCAATTTTGCATTGAAAAAATATACATTGATATCTTTCTATGTATCATTAATATGCGCAGAATCACTCTATACCTTTTTATGGAATCAACAAAAAAAATTGTTGAGAAATACATTGACAATAATAAAAGAAATCAAGATCAAGAAAGGATTAATAAAACAAAACAAAATCAAATTGACTTTATTTCGCCTATGACTATAAAAAAGATATTTGATAATCTTAGAAATAGTAAGCGAAAGTCACATATTTTTTTTTATTTATCTGACTTGTCACAAAAATATGTATTTTTAAAATTATCACAAACCCAAGCAATTAACTTCAATAAGGTAAGATCTATTCTTCAATATAATGGACCATCTTTTTTTCTTAAGAATGAAATAAAGGATTTTTTTGGAAGACAAGGAATATTTGATTCCGAAATAAGACATAATAAACTTCCAAATTATGGAATGAATCCATGGAAAAACTGGTTAAGAGGTCATTATCAATACGATTTATCTCAGATTACATGGTCTAGATTAGTCCCCCAAAAATGGCGAAATGGGATAAATACCTCTCAAAATAATGATTTAAAGAAATGGTATTCCTATGAAAAAGACCCTTTTTTTGATTACAAAAAAAAACAAAATTTGAAAGTCTATTTATTATCAAATAAAGAGGATAATTTTGAAAAAAACTATAGATATGATCTTTTATCATATAAATATATTCATTCTGAAACTAAGAAGAAATCCTGTATTTATAGAACATCATTCGAAAGAAATAAGAAGCAGGAAAATTCCACCAGAAATAAAGAAAACTTTTTTAACATACTCAAGAATATTCCTATGAAGAATTATCTAGGAAAAAGTGATATTATATATATGGAAAAAAATACGGATAGAAAATATTTGGGGTGGAAATTTAATACAAAAATTCAGGTTGAACCTAATAAGGACCAAATAAAGGATCAATTTCATATTTTTTATCTTCCAATTGATTCAAATTGCGAAATCAATTACAAAAGGGTCTTTTTTGATTGGATGGAAATATCTTTTGATTGGATGGGAATGAATGAAAAATTCTTAATTTTAAATCACCTCATATCAAATCCGAAAGTTTTTTTCTTTCCAGAGTTTGTGATACTATATCATAAATATAAAGAGAAACCTTGGTTTATCCCAAGCAACTTACTTTTTTTTAATTTGAATATAAAACCAAATTTTAGTGAAAATCAAAATAGCAAGGCAAAGCAAGAGCAGGATGATAATTTTTTAAATTTTAGCCCAGCAAATTCAAAACAATATTTTGAATTAAAGAAGCAAAACAATATTGAAGAATATTTTTTAGAATCGATTGAAAAACTAAAAATATTCTTTAAAGGAGATTTTCCTTTGCAGTTAAGATGGACTGGACGTTTGAATCAATTGAATCAAAAAATGATGAATAATATCCAGATATACGGTCTCCTGGTTAGCCTCATAAATGTAAGAAAAATTACTATATCCTATATTCAAAGAAAAGAAATTAATCTGGATATAATGAGGAGGCGTTTAAATCTTACACAATTAACGAAAAAGGGAATATTAATTATGGAACCTGCCCGTCTATCTGTAAAAAATGACGGACAGTTTTTTATGTATCAAATAATAGGTATTTCATTGGTTCATAAAAGTAAGCACCAAAGTAACCGAAACCCCAAAAATGTTGCTAAGAAAAATTTTGATGAATCCATTCCAAGACATAAAATAAAAACTCTAAATAGAGACAAAAATACTTCTGATTTGCTTGTTCCTGAAAAGATTTTATCGTCTAGACGTCGTAGAGAATTGAGAATTCTAATTTCTTTCAATTTGAATTTAAAGAATCAGAATGGTGTGCATAAAAATAAATTATTTTGCAAGGAGAACAGGCTAAAAAACTGGAGTCAATTTTTGGATGAAAGTAAAAATATCGACAGAAAAAAAAATGAATTAATTAAA